TACTGGTAATAATATCAGCAAAAGAACGTTCTCCTGTGCTTCCAGACATGCTGAGCTCCCCAAATTTTTGTACATTCAAAAAAGGAATTGATTCCGTAAAAGATGGGATCAACCAGTAAATAAAAAATTACTGATATTTCATCCTTGTGAGATTGTCAATTTTGTACCAAAGGTGTATTTTGAGTATACCGAATTAGTATAGCTATCCTTCCTATGGCACAGCAATCCAGTTTTGCTTGGTTCCGAAACATAATTCCTTTTTTATCTTCTTTGTTCTTTGTCTATAGGTAAGCTATATGTTGTTCAAGGCATCAATAGAAAACACACTTTTTTTGGGTCCTACTTATTTTCATTGGCTTCGGAATAGTAGAAGAATTCGGAATAGCGGCCAAAATCTTGGGAAAATAGAAGTTAATGATCAATAGCTTTGGATAAATAATTTAGGAAAGATATTCTCATACTTACACAATACAAGGACAAGTATATGTGAAAACTATCCTTTTTTAGTGAAAAGTTTTCTTCGAATCCAATTTTTCCTTTTAAATAATTTAATTGGTTAGCATAATATCTAATAAATAGAAAATCGAATAGTCGATAATCTGTTATGAAAGAAAGAAAACATTATTTGAAGAATCAAGATTTTTGATTAATTCTTGTCTTGTTTGTTGGATTAGGTCTAACTTTCTTAACTAAACTGCGAGCGTGAAACTTTACGAGATGAAATAGGGAAAGACAGAAGATAGAACTTCAAAGGATAATTGAAGCGACTCGTTTTCGAAAAAGGAATAAAAATAAAGTAAATTCAAGGAAGAGCTTTCTTTTTTTTAAGGGACCTTCAGGGGATAGTGGAATGCTTTTCTTCTCCTCTTATTCCATATGGAATACAATCAGTTAAAATAAGAAGGAATAGGGGGAAATTCCACCGTTCACTCAAAAAAGAGGGTTAAATCCTAAAGAAATAATCCAAAATAGAAAGAAGTTTTTTTTTTTCAAATTCAATTCTTTATTTCTCTCTTATTCCAAAATTCCCCTGAAAATCCAATTGAATTTTTGAATGGGGTTAGATGATGTTGTTTTTAATATTATTACTTTACTCAATTGACAAATTCCACAACAAATCTCTTGATTCGGAATTAGCGACTCATGTATCATCTGATGAATCCGCTTTCTTTTACACTTCTGTATCTCACTCTATCTTGTTTTTTAGTATTATCTAAAATAACTGATAAATTATGAATTTTCCATAACTTAGGTAAGTGCTTTACCAACATATGTAGTATAGTAAAAAAATAAATGGAATTTAACCCTTTCATGCTTACTATAACTAGTTATTTCGGTTTTCTATTGGCTGCTTTAACTATAACCCCAGCTTTATTTATTGGTTTGAACAAGATACGTCTTATTTGAATTGACTGAATAAGTCAGAAAATAAAAATATTTCTTTTGGATTCCGGGTATTCTACGACTCTTTTCCACACTAATTACGAATTCTTTTCTTGGTCATTGAGATTCGTGGATAATTTATAGTACTATTTAGGGATAGATCGTATCTATTTTTTTATCCCCTCGAACAAATCGAAATGATTGAAGTTTTTCTATTTGGAATCGTCTTAGGCCTAATTCCTATTACTTTAGCGGGATTATTCGTGACTGCGTATTTGCAATACAGGCGTGGGGATCAGTTGGATCTTTGATTGAGTAATATTTTTTTTTGATTGACCTCCTCCTTGGTCTGGAGGAGGTCAAATTGGAGTTGCAATTCAACTTTCTTTTGTTAAGTTACTTTACTCTGGTTTGACATAAGATAGATGGAATCACGCTCTGTAGGATTTGAACCTACGACATCGGGTTTTGGAGACCCGCGTTCTACCGAACTGAACTAAGAGCGCTGTCATTCATTCAAAAAGAAAACCCTTTTCTACTCCTAACGTATCTCACGTACGTATAGTCTCCACAAATTCAAGTTATACCCACTTTAACTTTAATCAATCTCTTCGCTACTGCCCATAAAGAAGAAATAAGTAATAGGTAGGGATGACAGGATTTGAACCTGTGACATTTTGTACCCAAAACAAACGCGCTACCAAGCTGCGCTACATCCCTTTTCCAAATTGTTGTACAATGCCATTGTACACAATTCCTGTCTTCTTTTCCATATCGTAATTTTCTTCTTCTTTCTCTATCTATATAGAACCCTCCCGTCATTTCTTCTTTTTGGTCTCATCTCATATAATCAAGGAATGATATACATCTAAAATCCAATCGAATTTCGCCTATAAAAGAAAGATTACTATTCCTTGGTAATGTGTAGGAAGAAGGGTGTCATCTTTTTCTTTTTTAGGGATAGGGAAATTTCGTCTATATGGTTCATTTTATATATAGCATAACGTTCTTGGGCAAGAGTTTCTGATCATATACGTATTCCAATAAGGAAGGAGGATTTTCAATGCGGAATATAAAAACATATCTCTCTGTAGCACCTGTGCTAAGTACTCTATGGTTTGCTGCTTTAGCAGGTTTATTGATAGAAATTAATCGTTTATTCCCAGATGCTTTGTCATTCCCTTTTTTTTAATTCTAGTTATTGCTATGCGAGAAATCGAATTCTTCGTGACATGAAGAAATTTTTACCCTTTTCGATCCTTTTTTAGTATCGGAAGGAAAAAGAAAGAAATGCTGGATTGGGCTGAACCTCAGAGTCATGAAAAATTTGGTAAATCCCATTTTGGAAAACAGAAATTCAATTAAAAGCGATATCCAAAGAAATCAGAGCATAGAAAAAGGCCCGGCTGACTAATTAAATGAAAGGATTTCGAAACAAAATCTTTGCTAATTCGACAAGGATTGTATTCTTTAATTATTTCTCTATTTTTTATTACTTAATTTAAGAATTTCAAAAAAATTTTATTCTAATGAATTTTATTCTTCTTCTTCGGATTCAAAATAGAAGAATAAAGGATTCAAAATAGAAGAATAAAAGAAGAAGAATTAAGTTAAGTCAATCCAACCAAAAAGAAAAGGGGGTTCATGGCCAAGGGGAAAGATGTTAGAATCAGAGTTATTTTGGAATGCATCAGTTGTGTTCGAAAAGGTGCCAACGAGGAATCGACGGGAATTTCTAGATATAGTACTGAAAAGAATCGCCACAATACACCCGGACAATTAGAATTCAAAAAATTTTGTCGTTATTGTCGCAAGCACACGACTCATCACGAAATAAAGAAATAGGAAGATCGTGTGTTCGATCTTTCCAAAGAACAGAAAGAGTAAGAACTTCCTATTTAATATATAAATAAAACATAGATACAATACAAAATACAAATCAAGTCATATTATTTTAGGTAGATATTATTTCATATGTCTAGAGGGTATTCATATACTATAATATGAATCAAATAAGATTAAGAATATGAATCAAATAAGATTAAGATATGGATCAAAGAAAGACTACTTCTTCTCGATTCTAAATTAATAAAATAAAGAAATGAAATTTATTTTATTAATTTCAAAATTTTAAATAAGGAATAAATCATGTATACATCTAAACAACCTTTTCTTAAATCTAAGCAACCCTTTCGTAAATCCAAGCAAACTTTTAATAAATCCAAGCAACCCTTTCGTAAATCCAAGCAAACTTTTCGTAAATCCAAACAACCTTTTCGTAGGCGTCCCCGGATTGGCCCGGGGGATCGAATTGATTATAGAAACATGAGTTTGATTAATCGATTTATTAGTGAACAGGGAAAAATATTATCGAGACGAATAAATCGATTAACCTTGAAACAACAACGATTAATTACTCTTGCTATAAAACAGGCTCGTATTTTATCTTTCTTACCGTTTCGTAACTATGAGAACGAAAAGCAATTTCAAGCCCAGTCAATTTCAATAATTACAGGTGGTTCTAGACTCAGAAAAAATAGACATATTCCTCAATTAACGCAAAAGTACAGTTCCAATCGAAACGTAAGAAACTATAACCAAAATTTAAGAAACAACAATCGGAACTTAAGTTCCGATTGTTGATGTTTTATTCGAAAGGGCCAGGCCTATATATATTATAAAGAAAGTAATTCAGCTCGTTGATTCCTACCACTTAATCTTAATTTATTGTATCTTCCCGGAGTCCCCTCTCCGGGAATTCGGTTTTTATTATTCCAGTATATTACTTTATTTATCCTTTTAATTGATGATCTTTATTTTATTGGAAATCGTGTAAAGGTTATTTGGATTTGATACAGCGACTTGTGCAAGCATTTTACGGTTAAGAATCAATTTCTTCTTATATAGGTTGTGTATTAATTTACTATAACTATCGAATACTTTAAATATCCGCGTTGCTGCGTTTATCCGAGTGATCCACAAACGACGAAAATCCCTCTTTTGTCTACCTCTATCTCGATGAGAGGAAACAAAAGCTCTTTTTACCTGTTGGGTAATCATTCGATTAAGTCTTAAATGAGCCCCTCTAAAGTTTGAGGCAAATGAACGCATTTTTGTTCGTCGTCTCCGGGCTATATATCCTCGCGGAACTCTGGTCATTGAATCAAATTAACCTTAATGAATAACTAATGATTTCTCTTCTTTTAGCTATCCTTTTCCCCATTAATAACAAAACGAATTATTCCGATATATAAAATATTAATTCCAATGGCTTTTGCTATAGTAACCTTCCCAACCACGATTTTTTATTCTACTCCCTTCAGTTATTTCTATGCGAAATAACAAATTAATTCTAATGATACTAAAAAAATAGTGGGTTCCATCGTTTCTATGGTTCCCTTTTAAACGGCGAGGCCCTCTCTATACACCGGAGCCCCCTCTTTTATCAAAAGGTATTGTGAACTTGTATAGTTCACATTCTTGGGCTCTACCTATCCATTATAGAGTAAATAGCTCTTTTCACAATAAGAGTTATCCATACAGTGACGGCATTTAATTATGAAAGTTAGCTAAGTAGCTGACCCTGTTAGTCCGTTCTTTTAAGATAAAGGAGCATAAGCCTTTTTCTTTTTATTACTTTTTCCTTCGCTTAATGGATAACTATTTGCTACCAATGGAGGAATTGCTTCTTATTTCCAATTTAGATAACTGGATTTGCACCAAAGGAAACCACAAATTCCATATATCATAGAAATCTAGGATAGAGAAGCTATATCCTATTCATTGGTACCAATCATGGCTACTTCAATTTTTTTTTATTTTTTTGAAGTCATGATCTGAACGAGTCGCACATACACCCTAGCACATGTTCCTCGACGCTGAGGACATCCTTTAAGCGCGGCTGTTTTTCTAGCAGTTCGTATTGGCTGTCTTGCGTTTCTAATAAGTTGTTTAACCGTTGGCATGTTGTATGTATATAGAAAAAAGTGGATTGGTTTAGATCCATCTTAACCTGATGATTGATCATCATGAAGTCTTTCTATTTTCTATTAAATCGAAGAAAACCCGAATTTAAGTGTGGAATAACTTTACAAGAAAGCCGGGCACTACCAATCCTTAAACATTTCTGGAAACCACACTGGATCAGTATCGCAGTGCTCGTCAATCATTTCATCCCCTACAATATCGACAAGCCCATAAGCTTTGGCTTCGTCTGCTGACATAAAAACATCCCTTTCCATGTCTTCGGATACAACCCAAAAAGGCTTGCCTGTTCTTAGTGCATAAACCCTTGTGATCATTTCGCGAACTTTGTGTAACTCTTCCACTTCTAGTAAAAATTCTGGTGTCCTTGCTCGATAATAAGCACTAGCAGGTTGGTGAAGCATAATCCTCGCGTGAGGGAATGCTATACGCTTGGTGGGTTCTCCTCCAAGCAGAATGAAGGATGCCATGGACGCAGCTATTCCGAGGCATATTGTATATATATCCGGTGTCACCGTTTGCATCGTATCAAAAATAGCCATTCCTGAGATTAGCCACCCGCCTGGGGAGTTTATAAACAAAAAAATATCACTAATTCCATCTTCTATACTGAGATATACCATGAGACCTGTAATATGATTCGTGATCTCGCAACGAATCTCTTGACCTAAAAAAAGTGTCCTTTCTCGATACATAACATTGTATAAGTCAACCCAAGTCGCTTCTTCATCTCCGGGAATCTGGTAAGGTACTTTTGGAACACCAATGGGCATATTAGATTAATATTATTAAATTTAAGTAAGAAAACTATACTTTAATATGGAAACGTAAGAATGGAAGAGAAAGAAAGAATCCGCGGTTTATTGTCTTCATTTTTATTCTTATTCTATATGAATACTATAGATTTTATTAATACGTAGATTGAAATAATACATAGATTGAAAGGTTATACATATAAGGAAGATAAGACAGATTGAATAAAGAAAAAGGAATCGGTGATTCGAATCATAACCAAAGAGGGGGTAGGGATCTATTCTTGGTTTTTTCCAAATTGGCCAAGTTACCCATTGCATATTGGCACTTATCGAGTATAGAATAGATCTGCTTCTTTTTCGTATTATGAACAGAATTAGCTTCTTTTTTTTAATGGAATGAAATAAATATTAACGCTTTCTGACACAGAATCCCATAGAAGGGTTAGGTCCATAGGATATGGATAGTCTTTTACAATGCGATAAAATAAAGCGACATCGTGTCTATTTTTCTTTGCTAAAGGGGTATTTCCATGGGTTTGCCTTGGTATCGTGTTCATACTGTCGTATTGAATGATCCGGGTCGATTGCTTGCGGTGCATATAATGCACACAGCTCTAGTTTCTGGTTGGGCTGGCTCGATGGCTTTATACGAATTAGCGGTTTTTGATCCCTCTGATCCTGTTCTGGATCCAATGTGGAGACAAGGTATGTTCGTCATTCCCTTCATGACTCGTTTAGGAATAACGGATTCGTGGGGTGGTTGGAGTATTTCAGGAGGAACTGTAACAAATCCGGGTATTTGGAGTTATGAAGGTGTGGCAGGTACGCATATTGTGTTTTCTGGCTTGTGTTTCTTGGCAGCTATCTGGCATTGGGTATATTGGGACCTAGAAATATTCTCTGATGAGCGGACAGGAAAACCCTCTTTAGATTTGCCCAAGATCTTTGGAATTCATTTATTTCTTGCAGGAGTGGCTTGCTTTGGCTTTGGGGCATTTCATGTAACGGGTTTGTATGGTCCTGGGATATGGGTGTCTGATCCTTATGGACTAACTGGAAAAGTACAAGCTGTAAATCCGGCGTGGGGTGCAGAAGGTTTTGATCCTTTTGTTCCGGGGGGAATAGCTTCTCATCATATTGCTGCGGGTACATTGGGTATATTAGCGGGCCTATTCCATCTTAGTGTCCGTCCCCCTCAACGTCTATACAAAGGATTACGTATGGGCAATATTGAAACTGTACTTTCCAGTAGTATTGCTGCTGTTTTTTTTGCAGCTTTCGTAGTTGCTGGAACTATGTGGTATGGGTCAGCAACCACCCCAATCGAATTATTTGGGCCTACTCGTTATCAGTGGGATCAGGGATACTTTCAGCAAGAAATATATCGAAGAGTTAGCAATGGTTTATCCGAAAATCTTAGTTTATCAGAAGCTTGGTCTAAAATTCCCGAAAAATTAGCCTTTTATGATTATATTGGTAATAATCCAGCAAAAGGGGGATTATTCAGAGCAGGCTCAATGGACAATGGGGATGGAATAGCTGTTGGATGGTTAGGACATCCCGTCTTTAGAGATAAAGAAGGACGCGAGCTTTTTGTACGCCGTATGCCTACTTTTTTTGAAACATTTCCGGTTGTTTTGGTAGATGAAGAGGGAATTGTGAGAGCGGACGTTCCTTTTAGAAGAGCAGAATCCAAATATAGTGTTGAACAAGTAGGTGTAACGGTAGAGTTCTATGGTGGCGAACTTAATGGAGTAAGTTATTCTGATCCTGCTACTGTAAAAAAATATGCGAGGCGTTCTCAATTAGGGGAAATTTTTGAATTAGATCGGGCTACTTTGAAATCGGATGGTGTTTTTCGCAGCAGTCCAAGGGGTTGGTTCACTTTTGGTCATGCTACCTTTGCTTTGCTCTTCTTTTTCGGACACATTTGGCATGGCGCTAGAACCTTGTTCCGAGACGTTTTTGCTGGTATTGATCCAGATTTGGATGCTCAAGTGGAATTTGGAACATTCCAAAAAGTTGGAGATCCAACTACAAGGAAACAGGCAGTCTGATACACATTGTTATGGTCTTTTTCATTTCACCTTTCTTTTTTGATTTGGCATGGGAAACATCTCTCATCCTTTCTTTTACTTTTTTTCTTTGTTTATATGGTTTTATTTCTTTATATGGGAAATTATCCCAAATGACAAATGAATAGGTGTGGAAGTTATAATTGTAAATAAACCACGATCGAATCTATGGAAGCATTGGTTTATACGTTCCTTTTAGTTTCGACTTTAGGGATAATTTTTTTCGCTATCTTCTTCCGAGAACCGCCTAAGGTTCCAACTAAAAGAATAAAATAATTTTATGGAAGTAAGAAGTCTACCAGATGGGTAGACTTCTTACTTCCATTAGTCCCCGTGTTCTTCGAATGGATCTCTTAATTGTTGAGAGGGTTGCCCAAACGCGGTATATAAGGCATACCCAGTAAAGCTTACAAGTAAACCAGATATGGAGATGGCGACTAAAGTTGCTGTTTCCATTTTTATAGAATTTAAAGATTACAATGGATCTACAAAAAGATCGTGTATTTACAACTACAACGGAATAGTATACAAAGTCAACACCAACGATTAAATCGAATTTATGGCTACGCAAACCGTTGAAGATAGTTCTAAACCGAAACCAAAACGAACTGGTGCAGGTAGTTTATTGAAACCCTTGAATTCGGAATATGGGAAAGTAGCCCCAGGTTGGGGGACTACTCCTTTTATGGGGGTCGCAATGGCTTTATTCGCGATATTCCTATCTATCATTTTAGAAATTTATAATTCTTCTGTTTTATTGGACGGAATTTTAACCTATTAGGTTTCTACGAACTAAAACTACGAAGTCGTAGTTTTTCCATCCAAAAAAAGCCTTTCTAGTTTAAGCTCTACATTTCTAGACATTCTGGTAGTTCGACCGCGGAATTTTTTTGTTTCGGTATCTCTGGAATATGAGTGTGTGACTTGTTAAAATTGATCCTATTGATAATACATAGAAAGGGCCTGTTATCTCTATCAATATGATTCTAATTCGTCAGATATTATTTATTATAGTATCTGGAACACGAAATAGATAGAGTGGATCAAAAAAAATGGAACTATGATTCATACTCACTATTCAGACCTCGCAACCAGACTGAAAAATTTAAGTAGTTCTTAATAAAATAAAAAAAAAAGAAATTTTCTTCCTTCCAATTTTGTTTGCCCAAAGGACAACTTTTTTTTCTCTCCATTTTGTCGAGTCATTACACGGATTCCATAAATGATTATCAAGTGGTTCTTATTCGAAGAACCCTTGCCTTTTGTTTAGCTTGAAACTCAATCATCGTGGCTCTAGTATGAATCTAAGGTTTAAATTGAACTGATTCATAGGATCGCAACAAGATAATTTCTATCAGAAAACTACTAGAATTTTTGCTTTCTTTATTTACTAGTAAATAAAGAGTAAATCCGCATTACACACAAAAAAACAAATCCAAAATAGGGAAGAGAAAAGTCAAGAGGCCTCTAATGACCAACATAAGGGAAAGGAAGAAAGACAGATGAGCCAACTTGAGATTTTTTGGCATTAGCATCACAAAGAGGATATTCCGGATTTTTCTTATTTCATATCTTCAAGGCAAATCGACCCAATCCAGTGGCTGATGAAGTTTTGAACCTTTTTTTATAATATTCGTTGCAAATTTGTGTGTTTCCGCTTGAGCCGTACGAGATGAAATTTTCATATACGGCTCTTAGAGGGGGACTTAGGTTAGTTACCTATCTCAATAAAGTATATGATTGGTTTGAGGAACGTCTTGAGATTCAGGCAATTGCGGATGATATAACTAGTAAATATGTTCCTCCTCATGTCAACATATTTTATTGTTTAGGGGGAATTACACTTACTTGCTTTCTAGTACAAGTCGCTACCGGTTTTGCTATGACTTTTTACTATCGCCCAACTGTTACAGAGGCTTTTTCCTCGGTTCAATACATAATGACCGAGGCCAACTTTGGTTGGTTAATCCGATCAGTTCATCGATGGTCAGCAAGTATGATGGTTCTAATGATGATCCTACATGTATTTCGTGTGTATCTGACAGGTGGATTTAAAAAACCCCGCGAATTAACTTGGGTCACAGGTGTGGTTTTGGCTGTTTTGACTGCATCGTTTGGTGTAACGGGTTATTCTTTGCCTTGGGATCAAATTGGTTATTGGGCAGTCAAAATTGTGACAGGTGTACCTGACGCGATTCCGGTAATAGGATCGCCTCTAGTGGAGTTATTACGTGGAAGTGCTAGTGTGGGCCAATCCACTTTGACTCGTTTTTATAGTTTACATACCTTTGTACTTCCTCTGCTTACTGCCGTATTTATGTTAATGCACTTTCCAATGATACGTAAGCAAGGTATTTCGGGTCCTTTATAGGGAAGGCATATCATAGAGAATTATAATTCTCATATATAATATTGGGTAGGTTGTGGTATTTCATTGCTACAAACATGGGTTATTGTAAAATAACACATGTCATTTGGATACTTCTCTTCAACTCCGAAGTATTTTGATATAATACAAATAGTTGAAGTTAATTTTACGAAAGAAAAAAAGGCGGATTATGGGAGTGTGTGACTTGAATTATAGATTTGGCTATGCAGATAAAGAATTGGATCTGCCACATTAGAATTCACAACCAAAGGTGTCTCCGCATCCAATCAACACGTAAGTCCCCTACCTAGGAAGGATAGGCTGGTTCACTTGAGGAGAATATTTTCTATGATCATACCCCAATCATGTCATCCATGAAAAGGCTCCGTAAGATCCCATAGAGTAGAAATGGAATAAGTCATGTGACATGATCCAATTCTCTATTTATTACACTTACCCTTTTTTTATTATGGTATGGAAGTGCATTCATTTTCTTTGCATCGATTGTGATTCGCAATACTATCGGAGTAAAAGAAGGGATCTAAGGAAGAGCATAGGCTAAACTTTTTGATTTTTTTTAGTAACAAGTAAATACTTTGTTTGGGCGTAAGAAACTTGCGATAGTGAGGGGATAAAGACCAACTAATCAAGAGACATGAGACAATCCACAAAGCAATTGATCATGATCAAATTTGTAAGCCCACTTGGATATTGAGCATTTAGCCATAAGAATAGGATTATTTTCAATGAGTAGTTGTAGGTGCAACTTCGGAAAAGATAATCTGATAAAGCTTTTCTTGCCTAGAGTCATTGAGTCATTATATACCTTATTCTATTATTATTATGGATCTTCCGCGGTCTTATTTCTTTCTTTATTGCTCGAGCCGGATGATGATAAATTCTCATGTCCGGTTCCTTTGGGGGATGGATCCTAAAGAGTTCACCTATCCCAATAACAAAAAAACCAGACTTAAATGATCCTGTATTAAGAGCAAAATTAGCTAAAGGGATGGGACATAATTATTACGGCGAACCCGCGTGGCCCAACGATCTTTTATATATTTTTCCAGTAGTAATTCTAGGTACTATTGCATGTAATGTAGGTTTAGCCGTTCTCGAGCCATCAATGATTGGTGAACCCGCGGATCCGTTTGCAACTCCTTTGGAAATATTACCCGAGTGGTACTTCTTTCCCGTGTTTCAAATACTCCGTACGGTACCCAATAAGTTATTGGGCGTTCTCTTAATGGTTTCTGTGCCAACAGGCTTATTGACAGTACCTTTTCTAGAGAATGTCAACAAATTCCAAAATCCATTTCGTCGCCCGGTAGCTACGACCGTTTTTTTAATCGGTACTGCAGTAGCTCTTTGGTTAGGTATTGGAGCAACATTACCCATTGATAAATCCTTAACTTTAGGCCTTTTTTAGGTATTTTTCAGGTTGATTCATTCAACCGTGAAGTACCGTGCATAGGTATCTAGGAAATAGTTACTTCGAAGTGAATTTTCCCTAGATACCTAAAATCCATTTTATTATGATCCATTTCGCGAAAATATAGATTATCCTGAAAATGCAAACTTGTTTTTTTCTTTTTATCCTAACTCGAAAAAGAAGAAGAGCCAAAAATTGCAATGGATTTAAAACGAGAGCTTATTCTTAAGTAAATCAACTGGGAGATGCTTCTCTAGAGTGTCCCATATCTGTTTTCCATCTTCCATACGAAAACTGTCAATTCTCATAAGATCTTCTTCAGTCTTACTCAAAAGGTCCAATAGTGTATGTATATTGGCCCTTTTGAGATAATTATACGTTCTAGAAGACAATTCTAATTGATCAATAAAAATACAATTCAATGGAATTCCTTTTTTGTTTTTCTTTCGATTAATTAATCTTTTTTGAAAAGTAAAAAGGGGTGGAGTAAACCTGTTTTTATTTTCTTCGAAACCAGTGTCCTCTTCCTCTGCGTGTAGAAAAGGAAGAAATAAATCAATCAAATTACGAGAAGCCTCATAAAGCGCTTCCTTAGGGGTTAAACTTCCATTAGTCCATATTTCGAGAAAAAGTATCTCGTGTTTTTCATTCCCATTCCCACAAGAAAAAATACTATAATTCACATTTCGAACAGGCATGGATACAGCATCTATAGGATAACTTCCATCTTGATAGTTCTTTCTAAGTTCCGTCTGATATCCACGATCTCTCTTGATCTGTAACTGAATACAGAAATCAATGGGCTCTGTCAAGTTAGCTATAGGCTGTGCCGTATCAACGATTTCTACGGAAGGTGGTAAGATGATATCTTGAGCAGTTATGCATCTGGGACCTTTGACGCAAATGGATGCGTCTCTAACTCCATAGAGATTACTTCTCAATACAATTTCTTTCAAATTTACTACAATTTCTTGTACGGATTCCTCAATACCCGCTATTGTAGAATATTCGTGTGGCACGCTCCCAAATTTTGCACGTGTGATACATGTTCCTTCTATTTCTCCAAGTAAAGCTCTTCGCAAGGCAATACCGACGGTATCCGCTTGACCTTTTATAAGCGGGGACAGAATGAAACGACCATAATAAAGACGCTTACTATCTACTCTTGATTCAACACACTTCCACTGTAATGTTTGAGTGGATCCTGCTACCTCCTCTCGAACCATAATAGACTAGTATTATTATTTGATCATTGAATCGTTTATTTCTCTTGAAAGCGGGTTAATTCTTTTACAGACGCCTTTTTTTAGGCGGTCGACATCCATTATGCGGCATAGGTGTTACATCGCGTATACAACTTAATCGCACACCACTTTTAGCAATGGCTCGTAATGCGGCATCTCTTCCACTACCAGCGCCCTTTACCATAACTTCTGCTCGTTGTAAACCTACTGTACGAATAGCATCGACTGCTGTTCTTTGACCAGCATAGGGTGATGCTTTTCTTGAGCTTTTGAATCCACAAGTACCCGCAGAGGACCAGAAAACCACCCGACCTTGTGGGTCTGTAACAGTTATAATGGTATTGTTGAAACTAGCTTGAACATGAATAACCCCTTTTGTTATTCTACGTGCACTCTTCCGTAAACTAAAACGTGCATTCCTACGTAAACCAATACGGACTCTTTTACGTGAACCTATTTTTGGTACAGCTTTTGCCATATTTTATTATATCATAAATCTCATAAATATGAGTAAAAAAAATAAAAAAAGATACAAAGATATCCGTTTCGGGGTAAATATACCCTTTACTTTAATTATTTCAAATTATTTTATTTTGAATTTAAACATTCCTGCAGGTACTCTTTTTTTTTTTTTACTTTTTAGAAAGTAAAGTGCTTTTTCGAAAGATTATCCCTGTCTTTGTTTATGTTTCGGATTGGAGCAAATGACTCTAATTCGGCCACGCCTACGAATCAGTCGACATTTTGTACAAATTTTACGAACGGAAGCTCTTATTTTCATATTTCCGTATCCTTTCTTAAACCATTAATCTAATCTTTTGGAAAAAATAAGTCTCTTCGCTTGAATTTTTTAACTTTGCATTTATTATCCTAGAAAAAATAAAAACCTAATCCTTCAAATCTTCGCTATCCTTCAAATCTTCGCTATCCTTCGAATCTTCGATACGCTTCGAATCCTTATGGGGAAGTCTATAAATGATACGTCCCTTGCTTGAATCATAACGACTTACTTCAATTTTGACCCTATCCCCCATCAGTATTCGTATAGAACTAGACCGAATCTTTCCTGAAATATAGCCCAGGATGATGGTGTCATTCTCTAGCCGAACGCGGAACATTCCGTTGGGTAGGGCTTCCGTAACTAAACCCTCGAAAGTGACTTTTGCTTCTCTCGGGTTTTTCTTTTCTCGCCTTTTTTTTTTTTCTGTCATATTTTTTTCTGCTATTTTTTTCTTTTTATTTGAATAATAGGAAGTTCCAGAGAGAATTCGGGTACTATAGGCAAGGCGATTACCATATATAACATAAGACTTCTCCTCCAATTCTGTTTAGTCGAGCCTCTCGATCTGTCATTATCCCTCGAGAAGTAGAAAGAATAGCAATTCCCATTCCACCCAAAACTTTAGGAATTCCTTGATAGTTGGTATAAATTCGTAAGCCGGGTCGACTGATACGCTTTAAAAAAGTTCTTGTTCTATATATTCCTTTTCTAGTATTTCTCTTTTGATGTCGCAAAGTTAAAACCAAGAAATATCTGTTACGTTCCTGATGTTTCCGAACACTTTCAATAAAACCCTCTCGTAGAAGTATTTTTACAATGTTTTCGGTAATATTTGTAGATACTACTCGAACTGTTGCTTTTTTATTCATGTCCGCGTTTCTTATAGAGGTTAGTAAATCAGCAATAGTGTCTTTGCCCATAAGACTCTAATTCTAGGTTCCTCCCAATTTTTCTATAATCAACATGTTTTCTTTTTTTCTTTTCATTTTAGATTTTAAAACATATACGTGAAACACAATCTACTAATTAATTCTTTGATCTAAATTTCGCCTACTAGTATTTATAATACTTCAGGAGCTAATGAAACTATTTTGGTAAAATTCAATTCTCTCAATTCCTCGGTGATCGCGCCAAAAACTCGAGTTCCTTTTGGATTTCCTTTTTGATCAATTATAACCGCTGCATTGTCATCATAGCGGATTATTATACCGTCTTCACATTTGAACTCTTTACATGTACGTACAATTACAGCTCGAATTACTTCGGATCTTTCTAGAGACATTTGGGGCACTGCGTCTTTGATTACAGCAACAATAACATCACCAATACGAGCATATCGCTGATTACCAGCAGCTCCTATGACTCGAATACACATCAATTTTCGAGCTCCACTATTATCTGCTACATTTAAAAGGGTCTGAGGTTGAATCATATTATTTGGATTTCAATTTGTTATTTCCATGCAAAACAAAAGGATGAAAGAAATATTGTCTTTACAGAAAGAAAAACCCGTTTTTGGGGTTCTATATCTCTAATCGAATAAATTGACTTCGTATGGGCATTTTACTGGCAGCTATGGAGATAGCTGCTCTAGCTACAGTTTCGGATACTCCACCCATTTCATAAAGTATACGACCTGGTTTAACAACAGCTACCCAATATTCGGGGGACCCCTTTCCCGAGCCCATACGTGTTTCCGTGGGTCTTAGTGTAACTGGTTTGTCGGGAAATATACGTACCCATATTTTTCCACCACGACGTGCATATCGTGTTATTGCTCTTCGTCCCGCTTCTATCTGTCTCGCCGTGATCCAAGTGGGTTCAAGTGCTTGAAGAGCATATCTACCAAAACAAATACAATTGCCTCGGCAGGATTTTCCTTTCATTCTTCCCCTATGTTGTTTTCGAAATCTGGTTCTTTTGGGGTTATAGTCGATGGTTCTTTCGTAGTTCCATCTCTACTGCAAAACTGGACATGAGAGTTTCTTCTCATCCAGCTCCTCGCGAATTAAATGAGAAAGCGTGCAAATTGCTCTAATTCCATAATATTCAAAAATATTACGGATAGATACACATTAATAGGTAATAGAAAAAGTTAGGTTTTTTATTTTTCATATTTAATTTTGTTCAAATAGGAAAATATATAGTTAAGAAAGAAGATCTAGAATATATCTAGATGTGTGTGTATATTTATCTATATTCTATTTTTAACGTAATCCTTCTTAAAAAAAAATATCTTTCTTTTTACTTTTATTGAATTATTGAATTGCGGTAAAGTATTCTAATTCAATAAGGATTTCGCGGGCGAATATTTACTCTATTCTATTCCTGTCTTATTTGGTAATTTATAACCTTACCAAATAAGACAATTTTTTTGGTTTGTTCCGCCATCCCGTCCAATGAAGTTTTTGGATTCTTTGCAATAAAATCCTATGGAGTCATAGGTTCTGTCGTTCCCACTGCTTCTCCTTGAATGGTTAGGTCTGAATCCCGCAACGGAGCTTCAAAAAAATGTCTTTCCGAGTTAATTTTCTCAGTTTTATTAACCCGGGTGGCTCTTTAATTATTGCTTTAAATTTGTAGTTCTTGTTTCAAGTTACGATTTCAAATTCTCTGTTATTTTTATTATATTATATTGATGCTTTATCACATTGCCTTTTATGATGCAATTCATAGACCATACATATTGGAATCCTATATCTTACTTATTCCTCTTTCTTCTTTCTATCATCCTTCCCTTTATCTACATCCCTTTAGTTTTGCTTCAGAACCTAGAATCTCGTTTCTTTTTTAGAGAAAAAATTGCAGTTGCTACAACTATATGATAGATCTACTCATTTATGATAGAGGTATTTATTCAGATAGTGACTGCTTCTTAGTTAGGATCTCGACAATACGAAGCAATAGGGTGGTTATTAGTTAATTTTCTATAATTACTAAGTTTTTTTCTTTAAAAAAAGAAAAAAATAACGAGTCACACACTAAGCATAGCAATTATATTAAATGATTTATCAATTTTCATTAAATCTTATAGAAAGAGGTATAATTTCTTCTTTTTTTTAGGGATTTCGGGAAAAAAAGGCTCTTGTCATTTTTTATTCTATCACTGCACAGAATGCGAAGACAAGATTAGTTATTCTTCATCTACGAATATCCAAATTTTTACACCTAATACTCCATAGATAGTTCGAATTGGATAGCAGCAATAATCAATTTTAGCGCGAATTGTTTGGAGAGGAAGTCTACCCTTTTTGATGCATTCCGCACGTGCAATTTCTTTTCCTCCGAGACGACCCGCTATTTTTACTTTGACTCCCTTTATATCTGCTTTTTTAGTTAATTCAATGGCTTTTTTTATTGCCTTTCGGAATGAAACTCGATTTTTTAATTGAAAAGCTATATATTCTGCAAGAATGTTAGGTTGTCTATAAGGCTCTTGAACTTTTTCGATAGAAATATTAAGTCTCTGTTTTACAGAGTTAATTTCTTTTTGTATATCTTTCTCTAATTCTTCTATTGCTCCTTTTTTCTTTAATAAATTTGGAAATCCTATATGAATTATGACGTGGATCGTATCAATTTCTTTTTGAATTTCTATATGTGTAATTACTTCGGAACTTGAACCTGAGTCCATTTTTCTATTATGTGTAATTACTTCGGAACTTGAGTCTGATTCTATTTTTCTATTCGAGCCCTTTTTCCTATTTTTTTGTATATAGTTCTTGATACAATTCCTTATTTTTTTATCTTCCTGTAGACCTTCAGAATAATTTTTTGGTTGTGCGAACCAAAAGGAATGGTGTTTTTGGGTTGTACCAAGTCTGAAACCAAGTGGATTTATTTTTTGTCCCATATTTTTCTATTCTATTTTTTTTTACTGGGAATCGAAATCTTAGCTGGATCTAAGGATTATTTAGATCTTTTTACTATATTTAGTGCAATTGTTATATGACACATGCTTTTTTTTATGGGGAAACTGCGCCCTCGAGCCCGAGGTCTGAATTTTTTCATAATAGTACTTCTACTGACTTCGGCTTTAGTGATGAATAAATTCGCTTTGTCGAAATCCCTATAATGAGCAGCATTTGCTGCTGCCGAATAAACCAACTTTAAAATGGGATAAGATGCTCGATAAGGCATGAGGTTCAGTATCATAACTGTTTCTTCATAGTAACGCCAGCGAATCTCATCAAGAACCCTTTGTGCTTTGAAGACAGACATATGGATACGTTTTTGTGCTTTGAAAACTCGCTCGAACTTAAGTAGACGATCGGTTGGAACTTTCCTTGCAAGTTTCCTTAGCCCACTTTTCTTCTTCTTTATCCTAGGGATATACTTTACTAATTTGAAACTTGTCATAAATAAGGTTATTCCCCGCGTACCTTTACTTTGCATCCTTTTTTTTTTATTCTTAATCTTTCTATTCTGAATTCAGTTAACGACGAGATTTAGTATCCTTTCTTGCATTTTCATAACTCGTGAAATGCCGAGTAGGTACGAATTCCCCCAATTTGCGACCTACCATAGGATTTGTTATGTAAATAGGTATATGTTCCTTTCCATTATGAATTGCGATTGTATGGCCAACCATTGTTGGTAGAATGCTAGATGCCCGGGACCACGTTACTATTGTTTCTTTCTCCTCCTTCATATTGACCTTTTCTATTTTTGCCAATAAATGATGAGCTACAAAAGGATTCGTTTTTTTTCGTGTCACAGCTGATTACTCCTTTTTTCCTTTTTAAAGAGCGGCAATCTATGTCCAATATCTCGATCGAAGTATGGAGGTCAGAATAAATAGAATAATGATGAATGGAAAAAAGAGAAAAATCCTGTAGCTGGATAAGGGGCGGATGTAGCCAAGTGGATCAAGGCAGTGGATTGTGAATCCACCATGCGCGGGTTCAATTCCCGTCGTTCGCCCATCGCATTATTGCAAATTCAAAAAATGCAATTTTCCATATTCCTAGTTACGTATTTACTTACGGCGACGAAGAATAAAACTATCGCTATATTTTTTCCTTTTCCTAGTTCTTCTTCCAAGCGCAGGATAACCCCAAGGGGTTGTGGGTTTTTTTCTACCAATGGGGGCTTTCCCTTCACCGCCCCCATGGGGGTGGTCCACAGGGTTCATAACTACCCCTCTTACTATGGGGCGTTTACCTAGCCAACACTTAGATCCGGCTCTACCCAAACTTTTTTGGTTCACCCCAACATTACCCACTTGTCCGACTGTTGCTAAGCAGTTTTGGGATACTAAACGGACCTCCCCAGATGGTAATCTTAAAGTGGCTGATTTACCCTCTTTTGCAATAAGTTTCGCTACAGCACCTGCTGCTCTAGCTAATTGGCCACCCCTTCCACGTGTGATTTCTATGTTATGCATGGCCGTGCCTAAGGGCATATCGGTTGAAGTAGATTCTTCTTTTCTCTCAAAAAACCCCTTCCCAAACTGTACAAGCTTCTTCCAAAGCATACGGCTTTCTAGATGTATATGACGATCTCTAGACAGATGGATCTTATATAAATCATATGATGAAGTACCACATGAGTGGATATATAGTATAGGAAAGGAATCCAAATCTGCCGAATCGCTCATCTTATGATCTTCTACATCCTAGGTCTCCGCGTTCCGTCATCTGGCTTATGTTCTTCATGTAGCATTCAGATCGAATGACTCTATGAAATTACGTTGATACTTCCACATATTATGGGTAACGTAGGAGACATCCCTTTTTTCCCCGGGGGTCTTAATTACCACTGCTTAGCTTTCAATTCGCCTCTGACCATCAAATTAAATGTGAATAACCCGTCCTACTCTCTTTGAAACAAGGGGCGCTTCCGGTTCTGTGCGTGCTTCAAACAATTTTGTCTTCTCCATATTACCATATCTCTAGAGTCAATAATTTTCTATGAGGAACTACTGAACTCAATCACTTGCTGCCGTTACTCAACAGTTTTCTGTTAAGGTCTATCCCGTAGAGGTAGTCAAATTGGATCAGTGATCGATTTCTAGGTTTCGTCGTAAACCTAATTGGTTACTTCCAATTACGTAAATCAATAGTTCAAACCGCACTCAAAGGTAGGGCATTTCCCATTGATATAGGAACTTTTGTACCAGAAACAATAGTATCTCCAATTATAGCCCCTCTGGGATGTAAAATATATCTCTTCTCACCATCCCCATAGTGTATGAGACAAATGTATGCATTTCGATTAGGGTCGTATTCTATGGTTACGATTCTACCAGATATGTCTTTTTGATTCCGTCGAAAATCGATTTTACGGTATAGGCGTTTATGACCTCCCCCTCTATGCCTTGCGGTAATGATTCCTCTGGAATTACGACCTTTACCACAACGGTGCCGTCCATGGATCAAATTATTTCGTGGATTGGATTTCACTTGCCTGTCTACGGTTCCCTTGCGTGTACTCGGGATAGGTGTTTTGTATAAATGTTTCGCCGTATTATTAAGTATTCTCCTTTAGTTTTTTTCTCTATCTAGAAGTGGAATAGAATAACCCGGTTGAAGGGTAATGATCATACGTCTGTAATGCATTGTATGTCCCAGAATAGGTCCTATTCTTCTACCCTTTCCGGGTAGTCGATGGCTATTCACAGCTACTACCTTAACACCAAAGAAGAGTTCGACCCAATGCTTTATTTCTGTCTTAGTGAATCCCGATTCGACATTAAAAGTATATTGATTCTTTCCCAATAAACGAAGACTTTTTTCTGTAAATACTGCGTATTTGATTCCATCCATAAATCGACTTTCCCTCCTATGCTCTGAGTTCCAGTATCGATAAGAATTCGAGTTCTTATTGTTCTTATGTTATGGTATGAATATACCATACCAATTCGTTATGTATGGATGATGGATGAGATTCCATGGATAGAGAGCCAGTTCCAATAGACTTATGGAACGTTCCCGTTCGCGTGCATCCAGCAGGAATTGAACCCGCAAATTTACCAATTATGAGTTGGGCGCTTTAACCATTCAGCCATGGATGCTTAACAGGGATCATCGTACATCGTAAATAACCAATTTTCATATAGAAAGACATATCATAGAAAAATGAAATCGAAAATATTCGGAGATGGCAAATATTCGGAGATGACTATGAAAACACCTCTCTGGATCCTCGAATTGAAAGAGAGATTGAGAGGGATCAAGAATCCTAATTCTCTCTATTTGGAATGGATCCAATTCTATTGAGTCTGACTCATAGTGATCATTTCTCTTTAGCAAAGAATGACCTTGGTTATCAAAGGATTGAACAACCGGGATCCATTTACTTATGATACCTAGTTGGTATTGATAACAAGGATCTAATGAATTATGAGTTTAATAGATCCTCTTTAGCAGAAAGACGTATATTCCTTGCTCATTATCAGACAATCACTTATTCTCAAACCTCGTGTGGGGCTAATCGTTTTCATTTACCATCTCATGGAAAACCCTTTTCGTTCCGCTTAGCCCTATCGGGTATTTTAGTGATAGGTTCTATAAGAACTGGACGATCCTATTTGGTCAAATACCTAACGAAAAATTACGATTTTCCTTTCATTAAGGTACGAGGGCTTCTTATTCCACAAGAACGAAAGCACTTTTTCATTCTTTCATATACTAGGGGTTTTTACTTAGAAAAGACAATGTTCCATACTAAAAGATTCGGGTGCATAACCACGAGTTCCAGTGCACTAGATCTTGTAGCACTTAGCAACGAGGCCCTATCCATTAGTATTCCACATAAGAAATCCATTATAGAAAAAAATACAATTAGATTAACTCTTCATAGACAAACTTGTGGTTTGCGAGCCAAGGTAAGATCGGCTCGGGATCATGGGACCTTTTTCTATCAGATAGGAGGGGCTCTTGTACAAAATAGACTTATAAGTAATAACCCCATAGAATCAATCTATCTATATAAAGAGGCGATCGTGTCAGGAAGCGGGTTTTTCTTTGGCCAAAAGGTACTTCGAACTTGGAACGAGCATGAAGAGATTAACGAGACTTCTTTCTCTTTTGCGTTTTTCTGGCGGACCTGCCGCGCAAGATCTTTGGTCTTCCCCTGGAACCGATGAAAAAAAGTGGATCGCTTCTTATGGACTCGCTCAGAATGATTCTTCTCTATCTATAGTTCATGGCCTATTAGAAGTAGAAGGTGCTCTGGTGCAATCCTTACCGACAGAAAAAGATTGCAGTCAGGTTGATAATAATCGAGTGCCATTACTTCGTCGGTCGGAACCAAGGAATCCGTTAGAAATGTTTTGAAATGGATATTGTTCTCTCTTTGATCAGGGATTGCTATATGAAAAGAAGTGGAGTTTGAAAAAGGGAACGGAATGGTCAAACCGGAACTGCTAGAGGAACGAATTTTCAATAGCATAACTTGGGCTCCTAGAATATGGCGCCCTTGGGACAATCCATTTGATTGCAGGGTTTTGTTCCGAAGCAAAGATATCCGCGGAGG